GTTTACTATACCGGCTGCTGTAGCATTATAAACATTATTATTACTCTTACTCCCGTCGGGATAAATCTGCCCCCTTCCCCTGTTCCCGCCTACGTATATGGGATATTTTAAGAAGTGAACATCTCTCTTAGTAGCGGGATCGGGGGAAAGAATAGGAAAGGTTATTTCATTATATTTCTGACCAGGAACAGGGCCTACCACAAGAATATTTTTTTTAGTGGGACGGTAACTTTGAAAAGACAGATTACCTATCTTTTCTTTAATCTCAGGCGAAATACGATTGGGGGGAGCCAATTCAAACCCCTCCGGTAAAATAAGAACAGCCCCCACATTCAAAGCCCCCTTTTTACCATTAGCAAGAACTTGTTTCACTTGCATATCATAAGGAATTCGAACAACTGCTTCAAATACAGTATCAGGAAGTACCGCTTGTGGAACCTCGATATCCACGGGTTTATTAGCTAAATGGCAATTGGCACATACAATACGGCCAGTTGCTTCTCGCGGATTTTCATAACCCTGCTGTGCAAAAATGGGATATGCATTTGAAATGGGTGCTCGAATTATTATATATATCATGAGCGATACGGAAATGGATCGAGTAATTTCTTCCTTTATCCAAGAAAAGGCATTTCTAGTTTGCATGGTCCAATCATTGATCCTGAAAATGAAAAGTTCTACAATAAAATTAGGTCGGTCACTGGTATAGTTCCCTATCCATGATTCTGCTATTTACTGAAATAATTTTACTGGACTGGAATATAGGAGGAATCCCCTGGATGGGTAGAAAAAAAAAGAAAAGGATAAGTCAATTTTTGAATATTTAACTTTTGTACAAAATAACAAACTTTATAATTGGATCAGTGGATCATTTTTTCAGTCATTCATTGAATGATAAATCACTACAAGTGACGGAGATACACGATTTAAATAACGGAAAATCCAATATTTTAAAATTGTATCTAGAATGACTGGAAAAGTGGAAACAAGACCGGATATAATTTGATCATTATGAGCAAATCCAAAATCTTTATAGACAGAACCAATCATTAGTTCCCAACCATGGGTCGAATGGAATCCTATACATAAATCAGTTAATAAAAGAATAGAAAAAGCTTTTATTGTGTCGCTTAAGTTATATAGGAATTCTTGAACCCAAGAGTTAAGAATAATAAGTTCTTGATTACCTAGAATAGAGTAACCACTTAAAATAACGAAACAGATTATATTTGTCGAGAAGTGCAAAATCGTATGGATACGATCTTCGTTGTGCGTCTTGATCAATTGGATCGTTTCTTTGTAGATTCCGATACGAAGATTTTGTAGATGTGTTTCCGGATATTCCTTTATCATTTCATCCAAGAGTAACAGTTCCTCAAATTCTATGAATTTTTTTAGAATACTCTTTTCTTGAATATCATTCAAGAAAATTTCGGATTGTCTAGTATTCGACCAATCAGTAACCCAAGATTCCATATTTTTCTTAAATGAGAAAGAGATCCACCAGGGCAAAAAGACTATAGATGTAAGATATAGAAGGGGAATGAATGCTTTCTTTTTTTCCATTTTTCGTCTTTAATGAACTCAGCTTCACCTCATTCGTCAACTCTATATGATAAGAATATTTCTATCAAGCATAAGTTCTATTACAAGTCATAGAGCCTATAAATCTTTTTTTATTTGCAATTTGGGAGTTAGTTCTTTGAATTTAGAAAGAATACACAAATAGAATAAGAAAGAGAAAGAGTCTACTTCCAATTCGAATGAAGAAAAAAAAATATTGTTTCCAAAGATATCAATTGCTAAAATTCGAAGCAATTGCCCCCTTCGATGAATGCATGAAAGAGCACTTCAAGTAATGAATATTAGTCGGATTTCGAAACGAAAGAACGCCCCTTCTATCAAAATAAAACAAAATAAAAAATAGCAAATATTTCGAAAAAAAATTCTTGAATTTTTCAGTTAATTTTTGTTTTTCAAAATACTTCAATCGGTACACGCAAGAAATAGGCCAATTCTGCCGCTTTTTGTTCAATTTCTCGTGGAGTCAAATTCTCGTCAGTCCGAGTCAAGGGAATGACCCCCTGTCCTCTGATTTCTATATAAAGGACACGACGAGTATAAATACCCTCTTTAACTTCGATTCTGATGGACTGAATGTCTTTCATAAGGAATCGGAGAAAGATACGACGATTTTTTCCAGGAAATCCCCAACGAAAAATACACACTATTCCCTCTTTTCTATCGAATCGATCATAACCACTACCTACATTCCACGAAATTGTACACCACAAATAGGAGCTAATAAAGAGACCTGCGATTCCATAGAAAGACATCACGATCCCTTGTGGAAAAAAAAGAATTTGCTGAGACGGAAATAAAGATAGCAAATTCCTACCAAGATAACTCGAAGTTCCAACCAATAAGAACCCTAATGAACCTAAAAAAAGGATAAAAGCCCAGCAGAAATTACTTGTTTTTCGAGACCCCGTTATAAGTTCTATCCATATACGTTCTGATCGCCAACCCATATTAGATCCAGTTGTATTTTATTGGAATTTGGAAAATAACCCAACCAAATGAATTTTACTTTACTTTTCCTTGTTTCCGAAGTAACTCTCATCAACTAGCACTATTCTGATGTAAACCTTTAGGAGTAATTCATCGAATTGCTTCTAGATCTAAAAAAAATAGATGAGATTTGTCCCTACCGCCCGTATCTAAAAAATATTGTTTTTTTGAAGATGAAGAAATAAAGAAGCCATTGCAATTGCCGGAAATACTAGGCCCACTAAAGGCACAAAAATAGAGGGTAAGTTACTGAAAGTTGTCATAGAATGGGTACCTCGATTTAATATTTGTACCTGTTTTTTTTTTTTTTATTTATTTTTTAATATTTTTACCTGTTATTGTTATAAAGGTTATAAAGATATTTTATAATCATTAGAATTCATATATACTTATACTAAGTATATTTTCATAGAGAATTCGATATAGAATTCTACTAAATATATCTAAGTATATATCTAAGTGAGTATATATATAAAATAATGAGTATATAATATAATAATTAACTAGTATTTAGAATTCTAATATATATAGAATTGAATTCTAAGATAATAATATAATAATAGAATATTTCTATTTAAAATATATAGATAATCTAAAATAGAAAGAAAAAGATTTGAAAACTCTACTTTATTTCATTTTGAGTCAAAGGAAAGAAAGCATGTAGGTGAAATAACTCACTAAGAACACCCTTTAAAGGATTACGCGGTACGATTGAATCAAATAAGCCTTTATGGAATAAATATTCAGCCCCTTGTGAACCTTCAGGTACTGTCTTATTCAATGTTTGCTCAATTACTCTTTTACCCGCAAATGCAATGTAAGCATTGGGTTCGGCAATAATGATATCCCCCAACATACCAAAACTAGCTGTCACCCCACCAGTAGTAGGAGATGTAAGGATCGAGACATAGAATAACTTTTTATTTGCTTGATAATCATATAAAGCGGAAGATATTTTAGCCATTTGCATCAAGCTCAAACTTCCTTCTTGCATACGTGCTCCTCCAGAAGCACATACTAGAATAAGAGGTAAAAATTGATTGGTAGCATATTCGACCAAACGGGTGATTTTCTCACCTACTACGGATCCCATACTACCCCCCATAAACTGAAAATCCATAACCCCAATTGCTACGGGAATACCATTTAGTTGACCTGTGCCTGTTTGAACAGCTTCAGTTAATCCTGTCTTTCTTTGATAAGAATCAATACGATCTTTATAAGGTTCCTCTTCCGAATGAAATTCAATGGGATCCACAGAGACCATGTCTTCATTCATCGGATTCCAAGTACCTGTATCAATCAAAAGTTCGATTCTATCTGAACTGCTCATTTTCAAATGAGATCCACAGTGTTCACAAATATTCATTTTTGATTTTAATAATTTCTTATAATTTAATCCATAACAATTTTCGCATTGAATCCACAAATGTCTGTATTTTTGAGTTTCATCTAGATCATTAGAACTTTCTTTTCTAGTTAAATCACTATCACTCGTATCATTCGTGTGAGTTATTATACTGGAACTCTCGCTTTGACTACTATTTCCGCCTTTACCACAAATGTAACTGTAAAAGTAACTGTCATTGTATTTATCACTATCACCAAAAATGTAACTATCAATATAGATTTGAGAACGAAGATAACTGTCAATGCAATTATTAATGTGATTATTCCAACTATATTTAGTATCATACATGTAATGATCGTAGTCGGGATCGTCACTCTTAGATACATTATTCAGATAGCTGGAAGTCTTATAACTATAAAAAAAACTTTCTAGTTCACTTAGAAAAGAATGATCATTATCAATCTCAAAAATTTGATTTTCAATATCAAAATATATGGAATAACTGTCTCTATTACTATCCCTAACTAAAAAAGTGTCATCAGATATGAAATTCCGAATGTTCCCAACGCCGACTAAATAATCAACATTACTGTAACTAGAATTGTCACTATCACTCCAACTCTGAATGTTTTTATCCATGTCAGTTATAATCGAGTCTTCACTTACACTGGTATTTTCAATAGGACCAAAACTATCCATTGATTTACTTAGCCCACACCTGTATTCTAACTCCCTGTTAAAGAACATCGAATTGAACCACCATTTTTCCATAGAGCTTTCTTGCCTCTATTTCCATGAAAATACAATAAATGAATAGTCATTCGATGAAAAATCTTTTTAATATTTCATTTCCTATCACAATAAGCATACAAATCCAATCACTAGGATTATTAAATAATAATGAGTGAGTATTAAAAAAAACGATTCTTTTTCGTTAGAACCCAGAGTATCATTTCACTCTATATGTCACTATATGTGGTGGAACTCTTTTAATTCTATTATTAGAGAATTGAAATAGAATTGAAAAAATATTAATAAAATTATATAAATTCTGATTAATTCATATATATAAAAAAAA